TTAAAAATAAGCTAAATAAAGCTTTTGGGTTCATACCCCAAATATAAAGGAAATACCTTTTTTTTAAAAATAAAGTGCCTGAAAAAAAGGATTATTCTGATAGGATAAATAATGTAATTAATATTACCTTTATTATATCTTTTAGAATTAAACTAAATCTAATAATATCAAAAATTATTGTGCATCTTACACTAAAATATACTTTTTATAAAAATAAATTTATAATTTATTCAAGAATAATATTTCTTTTTTTTATTTTTTTTTTAATTAATTCAAATAAAATATTTTTTATTTTTATTCTTTTTTTCAGAAGTTTAATTTCAATTTCTTCAAATTCATGATTAGGTTGTTGAATTGGATTAGAAATTAATTTACTTAGATTTATCCCCCTTATTTCTAAATTAAATAATTTACTTAATTCAGAAGCTTCTCTAAAATATTTTCTAATTCAATCAATTGCATCAATTAATTTCTTATTTTCAACTATTTTAATAATGTTTTTTTTTAAAAATTTTGAAATTAATTTTATTTTTTCAATTTTAATTAATTCATCTTTATTAATAAAAATAGGATCAGTACCCTTTCATTTCTGATTTCCTAATATTATAGAAGGATTATCTTGATTAAATTGTTTTATTTTAATAACATGACAAAAAATTTCACCTTTAATTATTTTATCTTATTATATAAATAATAAATTTATTATATTAATTTGTTTAATTAATGTAATTATTGGAGCTATTGGAGGATTTAATCAAATATCTTTACGTAAACTTTTAACATTTTCATCTATTAATAATTTAGGATGATTATTAATATCATTAATAATTAGAGAAAACTTATGATTAATTTATATAATTATATATTCATTTTTAATTTTTATTTTTTGTTTAATATTTTATATAATCAATATTTTTTATTTAAATCAATTATTTAATTTAAATATCAATTTCATTATTAAAATTTCAATTATAATTAATTTTTTTTCATTAGGAGGTTTACCCCCTTTTATTGGATTTTTTCCTAAATGAATTATTATTAATTTTTTATTAAATTTTAAACTTTTTATTATTTGTTTTTTATTTATTATAATAAGATTAATTATATTATTTTTATATATTCGAATTATTTATTCATCATTTATATTTTTTAATTTTAAAATAAAATGATTTAAAAATTTTATTAATAATAAAATAATTATTTTTATTAATATTTTTAATTTTATTTCATTATTAGGAATAATTCTTAGAACGATATTTTTTTTTTAAGGTTTTAAGTTAATATAAACTAATAATCTTCAAAATTATTTATAAAGAAATTTCTTTAAGCCTTAGTATTTATATACAACTTAAAATTTGCAATTTTATATCAATTATTTGACTATAAAGCTTAATAAAAGAGAAAAATTCTCGTTAATAAATTTACAATTTATCGCTTATACTAACTCAGCCATTTTATTAGCGAAAATGACTTTTTTCAACAAATCATAAAGATATTGGAACTTTATATTTTATTTTTGGAATTTGAGCTGGAATATTAGGAACATCTTTAAGAATTTTAATTCGTATAGAATTAGGAACACCAGGATCTCTAATTGGAGATGATCAAATTTATAATACTATTGTTACAGCCCATGCTTTTATTATAATTTTTTTCATAGTTATACCTATTATAATTGGTGGATTTGGAAATTGATTAGTACCTTTAATATTAGGAGCACCTGATATAGCTTTCCCACGAATAAATAATATAAGATTTTGATTATTACCTCCATCACTAATATTATTAATTTCCAGAAGAATTGTAGAAAATGGAGCAGGAACAGGATGAACAGTGTACCCCCCACTTTCATCTAATATTGCTCATAGAGGATCTTCTGTTGATTTAGCAATTTTCTCCCTTCATTTAGCGGGAATTTCATCAATTTTAGGAGCTATTAATTTTATTACAACAATTATTAATATACGAGTAAATAATTTATCTTTTGATCAAATATCATTATTTATTTGAGCAGTAGGTATTACAGCATTATTGTTATTATTATCATTACCTGTTTTAGCTGGAGCTATTACTATACTATTAACAGATCGAAATATTAATACTTCATTCTTTGACCCTGCTGGAGGAGGAGACCCTATTTTATATCAACATTTATTTTGATTTTTTGGACATCCAGAAGTTTATATTTTAATTTTACCAGGATTTGGAATTATTTCTCATATTATTTCTCAAGAAAGAGGTAAAAAAGAAACTTTTGGATCGTTAGGAATAATTTACGCTATATTAGCTATTGGTTTATTAGGATTTATTGTTTGAGCTCATCATATATTTACAGTTGGAATAGATATTGATACTCGAGCTTATTTTACTTCTGCAACTATAATTATTGCCGTACCCACAGGAATCAAAATTTTTAGTTGATTAGCTACTATTTATGGAACTCAAATTAATTATAGACCATCTATACTTTGAAGATTAGGATTTATTTTTTTATTTACAGTTGGAGGATTAACTGGAGTAATTTTAGCTAATTCTTCAATTGATATTACATTACATGATACTTATTATGTTGTAGCTCATTTTCATTATGTTTTATCTATAGGAGCTGTATTTGCAATTTTTGGAGGATTTATTCACTGATATCCATTATTTACTGGTTTAATATTAAATCCTTATTTATTAAAAATTCAATTTATTGTCATATTTATTGGAGTTAATCTAACATTTTTTCCTCAACATTTTTTAGGTTTAGCTGGAATACCTCGTCGATATTCTGATTACCCTGATAGATTTTTATCATGAAATATCATTTCATCTTTAGGATCTTATATATCATTAATCTCTATAATAATAATAATAATAATTATTTGAGAATCTATAATTAATCAACGATTAATTTTATTTTCTTTAAATATATCATCATCTATTGAATGATTACAAAATACACCTCCTACTGAACATTCATATAATGAACTCCCAATTTTAAGTAATTTCTAATATGGCAGACTATATGTAATGGATTTAAAACTCATTTATAAAGGATTATCCTTTTTTTAGAATATGGCAACATGATCTAATTTAAATTTTCAAAATAGAGTTTCACCTTTAATAGAACAAATTATTTTTTTTCATGATCATTCATTAATTATCTTAATTATAATTACAATATTAGTATCATATATAATATTAAGAATATTTTTTAATAAATTTATTAATCGATTTCTATTAGAAGGTCAAATAATTGAATTAATTTGAACCATTTTACCAGCTATTACATTAATTTTTATTGCATTACCATCATTACGTTTATTATATTTATTAGATGAATTAAATAATCCATTAATTACTATTAAATCAATTGGACATCAATGATACTGAAGATATGAATATTCTGATTTTAAAAATATTGAATTTGATTCTTATATAATTAATGAATTAAATATTAATAATTTTCGTTTATTAGATGTAGATAATCGAATTATTATTCCTATAAATAATAATATTCGAATATTAATTACAGCAACTGATGTAATTCACTCATGAACTATTCCAGCAATTGGAGTAAAAATTGATGCTAATCCTGGTCGATTAAATCAAATAAGATTTTTTATTAATCGACCAGGAATTTTTTTTGGTCAATGTTCAGAAATTTGTGGAGCTAATCATAGTTTTATACCAATTGTTATTGAAAGAATTTCAATTAAAAATTTTATTAATTGAGTAAATAATTATTCATTAGATGACTGAAAGCAAGTAATGGTCTCTTAAACCAAAATATAGTAAATTAGCAATTACTTCTAATGAAAATAAAGAATTAGTTAAATTTATAACATAAATATGTCAAATTTAAATTATTATTATTAAGTAATATTCTTTTATTCCTCAAATAATACCTATTAATTGAATATTATCTTATTTTTTTTTTATTTGTATTTTTATTTTATTTAATATTATAAATTATTATATTTTTTTCAATAAAAATAATTTTAATTATTATATTAAAAATAATAATAATAAAAAGAATAAAATTTTATATTGAAAATGATAAATAATTTATTTTCAATTTTTGATCCTACAACTAATATTTTTAATTTATCATTAAACTGATTAAGAACATTTATTGGAATTTTATTTATTCCTTTACCCTATTGATTTATTCCTAACCGACATTTTTTTTTATGAAATTTTATTATTAATAAACTTCATAAAGAATTTAAAATATTATTAGGAATTAATCAATTAAATGGATCAACTTTTATTTTTATTTCATTATTTTCATATATTTTATTCAATAATTTATTAGGATTATTTCCTTATATTTTTACAAGAACTAGTCATTTAACAATTTCATTAACAATTTCAATAACATTATGATTAAGTTTTATAATATTCGGATGAATTAATAATACTCAATATATATTTATTCATTTAATTCCTCAAGGTACACCTTCAATCTTAATACCATTTATAGTATTAATTGAAACTATTAGAAATATTATTCGACCAATAACATTAGCAGTTCGATTAACTGCTAATATAATTGCAGGACATTTACTATTAACTTTATTAAGAAGAAGAAGAAATAATCTATCTAATTATTTATTAATTATATTAATTATTATTCAAATTTTATTATTAATATTAGAATCAGCCGTTGCTATTATTCAATCATATGTAATCTCAATTCTTAGTACTCTTTACTCTAGTGAAATTAATTAATTTATTAATGTCAATAAACCATAATCACCCTTATCATTTAGTAAACTATAGGCCTTGACCTTTAACTAGAGCTATTGGATCTTTAACTTTAGTAACAGGTATAGTAAAATGATTTCACAATTTTAATATAAATTTATTATTATTAGGATATATAATTATTATTTTATCTATATATCAATGATGACGTGATATTTATCGAGAAAGAACATTTCAAGGCAATCATACAATTATAGTATGTAAAGGATTACGATGAGGAATAATTTTATTTATTATTTCAGAAATTTTTTTTTTTATTTCATTTTTTTGAGCATTTTTTCATAGAAGTTTATCACCTAATATTGAAATTGGATCAAATTGACCACCAATAAATATTATATCATTTAACCCATTTCAAATTCCTTTATTAAATACAATCATTCTTATTTCATCTGGATTAACCGTAACTTGAGCTCATCACTCATTAATAGAAAATAATTATTCACAAATAACACAAAGATTAATAATTACTATTATATTAGGAATTTACTTTTCTATTCTTCAAGGTTATGAATACTTAGAATCATCTTTTTCAATTGCTGATAGAATTTATGGATCAACATTTTTTATAGCAACAGGATTTCATGGAATTCATGTAATTATTGGTACAACATTTCTATTTATCTGTTTATTACGTCATATTAATAATCATTTTTCAATAAATCATCACTTTGGATTTGAAGCAGCAGCTTGATATTGACATTTTGTTGATGTAATTTGATTATTTCTTTTCATCTCTATTTATTGATGAGGTAATTAATTTATAATATTATTTATATAATATATTGAGTATATTTGACTTCCAATCAAAAAGTTTAATTATTTTAATATAAATAATTATTTTATTATTTAATTTATCAATTATTATTATTATTTTAGCTAATATTATTATAATAATTTCATCATTATTAAGAAAAAAAATAATATGAGATCGAGAAAAATGCTCTCCATTTGAATGTGGATTTGATCCTATATCATCTGCACGAATTCCATTTTCACTTCATTTTTTTTTAATTACTATAATTTTTTTAATTTTTGATGTAGAAATTGCATTAATTTTTCCAATTATTAAATTATATAAAAGAATTAATTTTATTATTTGAACAAAAGTTAGATTTTTTTTTATTATTATATTATTAATTGGTTTATACCATGAATGWAATCAAAATATAATCAATTGAATTAATTAGGATTTTAGTTAAAAAAAAACATTTGATTTGCATTCAAAAAATACTAATTATTTAGTATATCTTATATATATATATATATATATATATAAATAAGAAGCAACTTTGCATTTAATTTCGACTTAAAAGATAGAGATTTAATATTTCTCCTTATTTTTAATTGAAACCAAATAGAGGTATATCACTGTTAATGATATTATTGAACTTAAAATTCCAATTAAAAAAGAAATATAAATATAATTAAACTTCTAATTTAATTTTTAGTGATCTATTTCATTAATATTTCTTATTAATTTATATAGTTTAAATTAAAACTTTACATTTTCATTGTAAAAATAAAATATTTTTTTTTATAAATTATATTTAAAGATAATTTTATCACCTTAATATCTTCAATATTAAACTCTATTATTTAAGCTATTTAAATTATATTATTAATATAAATAATATAAAAATTACTATTCATAAAATAAATCTAAATAAATAAATTTTAAAATTATTTATTTGATAAAAATAATAAAAAAATGAATATTTTTTTATAATATTTAATAAACTATACCCTCTATAATATTCTCTTCATCCAAAATCAATTAAAATTTTTAATTTATATCTATAATTTAAATATAAATTTCTTAAACAATAAGTTGATAATTTAGGTATAAATCACATATCACATAAAAATATCCTTAAATTATAAATTAATAAAAATTTATTTAAAGAATAAAAATCCATATTTCTTATTAAATAACCTATTAATAAACCTATAATAGTAAAATAAATAACTATTAATTTTATATTAAAACATAAATAAATTATATAAGGATAATTATAAATTAATCAATTTAATATTCTACCAGAAAAAACTCTTATAAATAATAAAATTATTATTCTTTTTAATATAACATAATCCTCATCATAAATATTAAAAATTCTAATTAAATTATAATCATTAATTATTAAATAAATTAATAAACGAATTGAATAAAACATTGTTATACCTGTAGATAAATAATATATTATAAAAATTAATAAATTTAAATTTCTTATTATAACTATCTCCAAAATTAAATCTTTAGAATAAAAACCAGATAAAAAAGGAATACCACATAAAGACAAATTAGAAATATTTAAACACAAAGAAGTTATAGGAATATAAATTCTTAAACAACCTATATAACGAATATCTTGATTATCATTTATTATATGAATAATTATACCAGCACATATAAACAATAAAGCTTTAAATATAGCATGAGTTAATAAATGATAAAAAGCTAAATCACTAAATCCTATTCTTAAAATTCTTATTATCAACCCTAATTGACTCAAAGTAGATAAAGCAATAATCTTTTTTATATCAAACTCATAATTAGCAGAAATCCCAGATATTAATATTGTTAAACCAGATAATAACAATAAAATATTAAAAAAAAAACTATTTAATAATAATAAATTAAAACGAATTAATAAATAAACACCTGCAGTAACTAAAGTAGAAGAATGAACTAAAGCAGAAACAGGTGTAGGGGCTGCTATAGCAGCAGGTAATCATGATCTAAAAGGAATTTGAGCTCTTTTAGTTATAGCAGCAATTATAATTATAATTTTTACATAATTCATTGAATAATCATTAACTATAAATTCTAAATAAAAAATATAATTTCATCTTCCATAATTTATTATTCAACAAACTACTATTAAAATTATTACATCACCAATTCGATTAGATAAAGCAGTTAATATACCAGCATTATAAGATTTAAAATTTTGATAATAAATTACTAAACAATAAGAAATTAAACCTAATCCATCTCAACCTAAAAAAATACTAATAATATTAGGACTAATAATCAATAAAATTATAGAAAAAACAAATAATAAAACTAAAATAATAAAACGATTTAAATTTAATTCTGAAGATATATATCTTTTTCTATAATAAATAACTGAAGAAGAAATTAAAAAAACAAATATTAAAAAAAATAAAGATATTCAATCTAATAAAATAGATATAATAATATTTATAGAATTAAAAGAAATTAACTCTCATTCTAAAAAAATTCTTAAATTATTTATAATAAAAAATAATCCAAAAAAAAAACTTATTAATATAAAAAAAAATAAAAAAAAAAAACTAATAAAACAAATATTAAATTTATAAATAATTTAAAGTAATTTATATTACATTTTTGATACCACAAATCAATATTTTATTTAAATTATTTAAATTTATAATAAAAAATAATCAATTTTTAAAATTAATAAATTTAAAGGAAATCAATGTAAAAATATTATTAAATATTCACGAGAAAGACCTATATAAAATCTTATTATACTTAAATTTAATTTACCATGTTGAGTATAAGAATACAAATATAATCTATAACCAGCTCTAAGAAATGAAATTAATATTAATATAAATATAGAAAATTTAGATCATCTAATTAATCTAATAATTAATGTTATTTCTCCTATTAAATTTATTGAAGGAGGAGCTGCTATATTTGAAGAAGATAACAAAAATCATCATAATCTTATTGAAGGTATAAAATTTATTATTCCTTTATTTAAAAATAACCTTCGTCTATTAATTCGTTCATAATTAATATTTGATAAACAAAATATTCCAGAAGAACATAATCCATGACCAATTATTAAAATATATGAACCTAAATAACCTCAATAATTTATTGTTATAATTCCCCTAATTACTAATCTTATATGAGCAACTGATGAATAAGCAATTAAAGATTTAATATCATACTGACAAAAACATTTTATACTAATATAAACTCCACCAATTAAACTAATAATAATTCAAATAAAATTGAATTTTATATTAATTTTTTGTAAAATAATTATAATTCGTATTATTCCATATCCTCCTAATTTTAATATTACACCAGCTAAAATTATAGATCCTGAAATAGGAGCTTCAACATGAGCTTTAGGTAATCATAAATGAACAAAATATATTGGTATTTTTACCAAAAAAGCTATAATTATTGATAAATATAATAAAAAATAATTAAAATTATAAAATTTTATTATATAAATTATTAAAGTATTAATCTCATTATTCAAATAAAAAATTCTTATTAGTAAAGGTAATGATATAAATAAAGTATAAAACAATAAATATATACTGGCTTGAATTCGTTCAGGTTGATAACCTCAACCAATAATTAATAATAATGTAGGAATTAATCTCCCCTCAAAAAATAAATAAAATTTAAATAAATTTTTTATCCTAAAAGTTAAATATAATATAATTAATAAAAATATTACATTTAATAAAAAATAAGAAATATATAAATTATTTTTATATAAATTCTCTCTAGCTATAATTATTAAACAACAAATTCAAACTCTTAATATAATTAAACCAAAAGATAATAAATCTAAACCTATTATATAACTCAAATTTCTAAAATTATAAATATTTAAAGTAATATTTATGAAAAAAAAAAATATTAAAAATAATATTATTTGAACCAATCAATAAATTTTTATTTGAAAACATAAAGGAATTATAAATATTAAAAATATTAAAAATTTTATCATTAAATTAAATTAAATCTTTGAAAATAATCATTTCCATGAGTACGAATTATTGAAACTAAAATAGATAAACCTAAAGCCCCCTCACAAACAGTTAAAACTAAAAAAATTATTAATATAAATATATTAAATATAATATTTATTAAATATAATATTAATAAAAAATATAATCTTAAAATAATAAATTCTAACCTTATTAATATAATTAATAAATGTTTTTTTTTCGAAACAAAAATTATATTACCAATTAAAAATATAAATATTATAATAAAAATTATATAAATTAACATTAATGTTTTTATAGTTTAAATAAAACATTGGTCTTGTAAATCAAAATTAAGATAAAATCTTTAAAAACTTCAAAGAAAAAGAATATCTTTATCAATAATCTCCAAAATTATTATTTTTATTAAACTATTCTTTGATATAATTAAAATATTTTTAACTTTAAGACTAATTTTTATTTCAATTATTATAATTTTTATTAATCATCCATTATCAATAGGAATATTAATTTTAATTCAAACACTTTTATTATGTTTAACTTCAGGAATATTAATTAATACTTATTGATTTTCATATATTTTATTTTTAATTTTTTCAGGAGGATTATTAGTATTATTTATTTATGTATCTAGAATTGCTTCTAATGAAATTTTTATAATTACATTAAAAAATAAATTATTATTATTATTATATTTTATTTTAATTTTTATAATTTCTTTATATTTTATAAATAATTTATATTGAATAAATATAATAATTAATGAAGAAATAATAATTTTTCCTAATTATTTTATTTTTTATGAATATAATAATATTAATTTAACTAAATTATATAATGAACAAACATATTTTTTAACAATAATAATAATTATTTATTTATTTATTACATTAATTGCAATTGTAAAAATTACAAATATTTTTTTTGGTCCTTTACGATCCTTTAATTAAACTAATGTTAAATTATTATAAATCTTTACGAAAAAAACACCCATTAATTAAAATAATTAATAGATCACTAATCGACTTACCAAGACCATCAAACATCTCATCTTGATGAAATTTCGGTTCACTTTTATCTTTATGTTTAATTATTCAAATTATTACAGGATTATTTTTAACTATATATTATTCAGCAAATATTAATTTAGCATTTTTTAGAGTTAATTATATTTGTCGAGATGTTAATTATGGTTGATTAATTCGAACTCTTCATGCTAATGGAGCTTCATTTTTTTTTATTTGTATTTATATTCACATTGGACGAGGAATTTACTACGAATCATTTAATTTAATAATTACATGAATAATTGGAGTAATAATTCTACTTATTTTAATAGCAACAGCTTTTATAGGATATGTTTTACCTTGAGGTCAAATATCATTTTGAGGAGCTACTGTAATTACTAATTTATTATCTGCAATCCCATATTTAGGAAATATATTAGTAAATTGAATTTGAGGGGGATTTGCTGTTGATAATGCAACTTTAACTCGATTTTATACATTTCATTTCTTATTACCATTTATTATTATATTATTATCCACAATTCATTTATTATTTTTACATCAAACAGGATCAAATAATCCTTTAGGTATTAATTCTAATTTAGATAAAATCCCATTTCATCCATATTTTACTTTTAAAGATTTAATTGGATTTATTATTTTATTAACATTATTAATATTATTAACATTAATAAATCCATATTTATTAGGAGATCCAGATAATTTTATCCCGGCTAATCCTATAGTAACCCCAATTCATATTCAACCAGAATGATATTTTTTATTTGCTTATGCTATTTTACGTTCTATCCCTAATAAATTAGGAGGTGTAATTGCATTAATTTTATCTATTTTAATTTTAATAATTCTTCCTTTTACTTTTAACAAAAAAATACAAGGAATTCAATTTTATCCAATTAATCAAATTATATTTTGAATTTTAATTACAACTATTGTTTTATTAACTTGAATTGGAGCTCGACCAGTTGAAGAACCATATATTATTGTTGGACAATTATTAACAATTATTTATTTTAATTATTTTATTATTATACCAATTATTAATTATTATTGAGATAAATTAATTTTTTAATTAATGAGCTTGTTATAAGCATTTGTTTTGAAAACTTAAGAAAGAATTACTATTCTATTAATTTATACTATTTTTTTTTTTATAAAACTCAATAAATTTTAAATCCAATAAATAATAATAAATAATTTAATGAAACAGGTAAATATCTTTTTCAACATAAATATATTAATTTATCATAACGATATCGAGGTAAAGTACCTCGAACTCAAATAAATATAAAAGAAATAAAACTTATTTTTAAATAAAAAATTAAATCTAAATTATAACCTCCTAAAAATATTAAAACAAATATTAAACTCATAAATAAAATTATTGAATATTCACCTAAAAAAATTAATGCAAATCCCCCTCTTCTATATTCAATATTAAATCCAGAAACTAATTCTCTCTCACCTTCAGCAAAATCAAAAGGAGTTCGATTAGTTTCAGCCATTAATGAAGATAAAAATATTATTCTTAAAGGAAATATAATAAATAAAAACCAAATTAATTCTTGATATTCAAAAAATTTTAATATATTAAAACTTATAATTAAAATTAATCTTGATATTATAATTAAACATAATCTAACTTCATATGAAATAGTTTGAGCTACTGCACGTAATCCACCTAATAAAGAATAATTTGAATTAGAAGATCAACCAGCAATTAATAAAACATAAACTCTTAATCTAATTACTCTCAAAAAAAATATAATTCTTAAATCAAAAGAAATAAAATTAAAATAATAAGGAATCAATATTCACACTATTAATGATAAAATAAAACCAATAATTGGAGATAAATAATAAAATAAATAATTTGATAAATTTAAATAAATTATCTCTTTTGTAAATAATTTAATACCATCTGAAAAAGGTTGTAATATACCTAAAAACCCAACTTTATTAGGACCTTTACGAATTTGTATATATCTTAAAACTTTTCGTTCTATTAAAGTTAAAAAAGCCAATCTAATCATTAAACCAATAATTAAAATTAAATAACCAATAATAATATTAATATAATCAATAAATATCATATACTATATATATAATTAATTTTATATATTAATGATTTCTAAAATCAACACATTTTTCTGTCAAAATAGTTATAAAAAATATTATTAAAATTCATAAATAATAAAATTATTTTAAATATTTGATCCTTTCGTACTAAAATATTTTATTTTTTTAAAGATAGAAACCAACCTGGCTTACACCGGTTTGAACTCAGATCATGTAAGATTTTAATGATCGAACAGATCAAAATTTTAAACTTTTGCATTTAAATTTTATCTTAATCCAACATCGAGGTCGCAAACTTTTTTTTTTATTTGTACTAAAAAAAAATATTACGCTGTTATCCCTAAGGTAATTTTTTCTTATAATCTTTATTTAGGATCATTTATTCACTTATTTATGATTATTTTTTAAAAAAAAAGTTTATTAAATTTTTTTATCACCCCAATAAAATAATTTATTTTATTAAACATTAAAAATTTTATATAAATATTTTAAATTATAAATTATTAAACTCTATAGGGTCTTCTCGTCTTTTAAATTTATTTTAGCTTTTTAACTAAAAAATTAAATTTTAAATATAAATAAGAGACAGTTTATATCTCATCAAATCTTTCATACAAGTCTCCAATTAAAAGACTAATGATTATGCTACCTTTGTACAGTCAAATTACTGCAGCCCTTTAATTTTAAATCAGTGGGCAGATTAGACTTTAAATTAAAATCAAAAAGACATGTTTTTGTTAAACAGGTGAATATAAAATTTTGCCGAATTCCTTTAATTTAATTTTAAATTTAATTTATTTATTTTATTTTAATAATTAATTATACTAATTTTATCATTATTACTAATTATTTTTAATTAAAAATCATATTTTTATATAAAATTAAATTTATTTTTAAATTTTATTTATTATAAAATTTTTTATAAAAAATTTTTTAAAAAAAATTTTTATTTTTTAACAATATAAATTTTAAAAATTTTAATAAAAAAAAATTAATTATAAAATTTTAATTTAAAGATTATCCCTTAAATTATAAAATTTATTTTTATTTAAATTATTTAAATAATATAAATATATCTTATAAATTTAAAATTAAATTTTTTTCTAAAATAACTAGATATATTTAAAAACGATTAACATTTCATTTCTAATTAATTATTTAAAATAATTATTCAACATTAAATTTATTAATTAATTAACTCTTTTAAATTCGAGATATTTAAATTTTTAAAAATTAATTAATAAACTCTGATACACAAGATACAATAAATTAAATTTACTTTAAATTAAATTTATTTTCAAATTTTTCAAATTTCTATTACTATACTAATTAACTATAAAATTTCTAATTTTTTCTATTAAAATACTTTAACCCCCTTATTTCAATATAAAAATTACTTTTATTAAAATTAAAATTATTAATTTTTAATTTTTAGATTAATTAAAAAAATTAATATCTTTTCAATGTAAATGAAATACTTTTATTAAGATATAATCTAATTCTAGAAACACTTTCCAGTACCTCTACTTTGTTACGACTTATTCCAACTTTAAAATGAAAGCGACGGGCAATATGTACATACTTTAATTTTTAATCACTTTACCATATTAAATAAAATTACATTTAAATCCACCTTCATTTTTTATTAAAAAAAAAAATCCATTTAAATAAATTTATTGTAATCCATCATATTCTTAATTATAATCTACATCTTGATCTGAATTAATTTTTAATTATAATTTTTAAATATTAATTTTATTTAAAAATATTTTTTTAACAACGATATATAAAATATTAAATTAAGTAAATTTAATCGTGGATTATCAATTATTAGACAGATTCCTCTAAATGAACTAAAATACCGCCAAATTATTTAAGTTTCAATAAATTATTATCTACTATTTTAGTATAAAATTTTAAATTTTAATAATAGGGTATCTAATCCTAGTTTTTTTAAAAATTTATTAAATCATAAAATTTTATAAATTTTTATTAAATTAAAATTTCACTTAAAAATTTAATTTTTAATTTAATTTAATTTTTATTTATTATTATACTGAAAAATTTTAATTAAATTTTTGTATAACCGCAACTGCTGGCACAAAATTAGTCATTTATTTTTAAATTACTAAATCTTAATTTCTTAAATAATTTAAAACTAATTACTACATTATAATTTTATATTATTAAAATAAATAAAATTTCATACTAAAATTTGTATGTAAAATAAATTCAAAATAAAATAATAAAACTATAAAAATTTTTTTTAAATACACATTATTTTACATAGATTTTTTTTTTTTTTTTTTTACGTAAAATTTAATAATAATATTAAACAATTAATAATCTTTCTCTCTCTATTTTCTAATATTTATTTTGAAAATATATTTAATTATAAATCCTATAATGTTCTAATTTAAATACTAAATATTAATATATTTATATTCAATAAAATTTTAATTAATAAATTTTTTATTTTAATATAAATATTAATTTAATTAATTATTAAATTTAATAATTAATTAAATATTTAATATATATATATATATATATGTACGCATACGTATGTAAATATAAATTTGTATATAAATATACATATATTTAAATATAAAACCATTTTTAATAAATTTTATATAAAAAAAAAA